TTTATTTTATACTTGTTGCATATATGTCTGCTTTGACTCGAATGAATGTTCTGAAGAAACCTCAATTAAGTTATGTTATAGAAAAAGAGGATTCTTGCGTTTTTACCCTCCTGCTGAGAAAGCATTGATTTCTCGGCTCATTTCTTAAAATACTTCAATTGGTACACGCAAGAAATAGGCCAATTCAGCGGCTTTTTGTTCCATTTCCCGTGGAGTAAAATTCTCATCAGTACGAGTCAATGGAATGGCTCCCTGGCCTCTGATATCCATATAAAGGACACGACGAGCATAAATACCCTCTTTAACTTCTATTCTGACGGACTGAATATCTTTTATAAGAAATCGGAGGAAGACCCGACGATTCTTTCCAGGAAATCCCCACCGAAAGATACACACTATTCCGTCTTTTCTATCAAATCGATCATAACCACTACCTACATTCCACGAAATTGTGCACCACAAATAGGAGCTAATAAAAAGACCCGCGATCCCATAGAAAGACATCACAATTCCTTGTGGAAAAAAAACTATTTCCTGAGACGGAAATAAAGATATCAAATTTCTACCAAGATAACTGGAGGTTCCAACCAACAAGAATCCTAATGAACCTAAAAAAAGGATAACAGCCCAGCAGAAATTACTTGTTTTTCGAGCCCCCGTTATAGGTTCTATCCATATATGTTCTGATCGACAACTCATACTTGATCCGGTTGCTTTTTTTGGAATTGAAAGAATACCCCAAATGAATTTGACTTTAGTCCTTTTGTTTCCGAAGTAACTCGCATCAACTAGCACTAGTTTGATGTGAACCTTTAGGAGTAATTCATTAAATTGGTTAGATCTAAACTAATAACATACCCTTCGTATGATCTCACTAAAGATAGCCACATACATATAGATAGACCAACTTTACAGTTCAGCCATTCGTCAATTCGGGTCTATTTGAAAATAGCTAGAATACATTTACCCCTATACCATTTTCTGCAGACATAAGAGTTTTTCGGTGGAAGCCGCTTATACCATATTTTGCTAAATGGATATCTGTGTTATGATACAAGCGTCAGTTTTGAAAAAAAAAAATAGATGAGATTTTGTCCCATCGGCTCTAAACAATCTTGTTTTTTTGAACATGAAGAAATAAAGAAGCCATTGCGATTGCCGGAAAGACTAGGCCTACTAAAGGCACCAAAACAGAGGGAAAGCTAAGAGTTGTCATAGAATGGGTACCTCAATTTACTATTTGTACCTTTTATTATTATTTCTATTTTATATTTATTTTTTATAATATAAAGATATCTTATTATATATAAAGATATCTTATTATAATTTGATAATTCTAAATTGGAATTATTATTACTTAATATCTATTAAGTATAGATCTAATTTCTACATGAAAGATTTGAAAGGATATGGATGAGATATTATTATTATTCTTTTCTTCATTTTTTGCTCTTGTCTTCGAATTTCATTTACTAAGCAAAAAGTTTCTTAAAAATTCATTATATTCTTAAAAATTCATTATATTGAAGGGTTTGTTAGAATCCCATCCAGCAGGAGCAGGGATTCTTAGTCAAAATAGGATTATCGTAAGATATAGAAAGATAAAAAATTCTATATTTTGTAGATTTTAATTATATATGACGAGAAGAGGATATTTTTTTTTATTTGCCTAATTTCACGAAAATAAGAATTTCATCTTTTATCTTGTTGATAGAGGCTTCTTGATCAATAATCAGGAATATAGAAAAAGGGGCGGGTTTTCTGTGACTTTTGATTCCTTATACGATTAGATCTTATGTCAACAAAGAAAACCCCATTCGTCTAATTTTGACTTGGATTCTGATAAACTAATTACTTGTTTGCTCAAAATAATTGAACTTAATGTTCTAATTTTGATTCAAAGGAAAGAAAGTATGGAGTTGAAGTAACTCACTCAGAACGCTTTTTAAAGGATTACGTGGTACGATTAGATCGAATAAGCCCTTCTGGAATAAATACTCAGCCGCTTGTGAACCTTCGGGTACTGTTTTATTCAATGTTTGTTCAATTACTCTTTTACCCGCAAACGCAATGTAGGCATTGGGTTCGGCAATAATGATATCCCCCAACATACCAAAACTAGCTGTCACCCCACCGGTAGTAGGAGATGTAAGGATTGGTACATAGAATAACTTTTTATTTGATTGATAATCATATAAAGCAGAAGATATTTTAGCCATTTGCATCAAGCTCAAACTTCCTTCTTGCATGCGTGCCCCTCCGGAAGCACACACTATAATAAGAGGTAGAAATTCTTTAGTAGCGTATTCAATCAAACGGGTAATTTTCTCCCCGACTACGGATCCCATACTACCCCCCATAAACTGAAAATCCATAACCCCAATTGCTACGGTAATACCGTTTAGTTGTCCTATGCCTGTTTGAACAGCCTCGGTTAATCCTGTCTTTCTTTGATAAGAATCGATACGATTTTGATAAGGCTCCTCCTCCGAATGAAATT